AGATAAACCTAACAGGGTATTTCAATAATAAAATCAAGAGAGTAGGATTCGAACCTACGACTTTTCACTCCCAAAGCGAACACGCTACCACTACGTTATCTCTCGAACACTTAAACCTCTTTAGCAAAATATAGCAGTTAACGATCAACTTCTCCAAAAACAATATCTTGTGTACCTATAATGGTCACTACATCGGCCAACATGTGAGATTTAGCCATAAAATTAAGACCCTGTAAATGCGAAAATCCTGGAGCTTTAATTTTGCACCTATATGGCCGATTACTCCCATCAGACACCAAATACACACCAAATTCACCCTTGGGTGCTTCTGTAGCCGTGTAAGTCTCACCAAGTGGCACCGAAACACCCTCCGTATATAACTTAAAATGATGAATTAAAGATTCCATACTTTGCTTCACATCACTCCGGGACGGGGGAGATATTTTCGCATCATCCACTTTAACACCCCCCATTGGCATATTATTAATGCATTGGTGAATAATGCTTAAAGATTGACGCATCTCTTCAACTCGTGCCAAATACCGATCATAACAATCGCCAGTTTTACCAACAACTCCTTTAAACCTCAAATCAGAATAAATTTCATAGGGCTCGTTTTTTCTTAAATCCCATCTAACCCCCGAACCCCTAAGCATAACACCCGAAAATCCCCAATCAATGGCCTCTTCCGCCGTAACGACTCCAATATCTACTAACCTTTCTTGCCATATTCGATTATCTGTGAGCATTTCTTCCATTTCATCCAACCTTTGACCAAACTGGCCCACAAAAGCATAAATATCATCGAGTAATCCCAAGCCGATATCTTGGCTTACACCCCCGGGTCTAAAATAACTGGCATGCATACGAGCACCACTGACTCTTTCATAAAACTCCATTAGTTTTTCTCTTTCCTCGAATGACCACAAAAACGGGGTCATAGCACCAACATCCATAGCGTGACAACCAACCGCCAACAAATGATTTAATATCCTTGTAATTTCAGCAAAAAGAACTCTAATATACTGAGCACGTTTCGGTATACTTACTTGTAATAAATTTTCAACAGCCAAAACATATGTGTGTTCTTGACACATCATTGACACATAATCCAAACGATCAAAATACGGCAAGGCTTGAACAAAGGTTTTAGACTCAATTAATTTTTCGGTACCCCGATGAAGTAATCCAATATGAGGATCAGCCCGCTGTACCACCTCGCCATTTAACTCTAAAATTAAACGAAGAACCCCGTGTGCTGCCGGGTGCTGAGGCCCAAAATTTATTGTAAAATGTTTTAACTTTTTTTCAAATTCTTTTTTTTTTTTAACCATCAAATAGCCAACAACAAACTTAGCGCCAGCAGGATTTGAACCTACGACCTCCAGGGCATGAGCCTGGTGAGCTAACCTAACTGCTCTATAACGCAAACTTTTTATTTGCACATAATTAAAACTTTAAGAAGCCATGGTTCCCAGAAAAACTAGTATGTGTGGCTACCTAGACGAGGACACTCGAATTCGATAAGGGTTCGGGTATAAATCTAGGCATAGAAACAAATTTCTTAATATACGTGTATTCCAGCCGCAGGTTCCCCTACGACTACCTTGTTACGACTTCATCCCAGTTGTTTACCTGTCCTTTAAAAGAAACTTCCTTGTTTGCCCTCTATAATATTTTTTTATTTTGTATTATTTGTAATAAAGCTTAAAAGGTTTATTCCAAAATCTTCCAGCCAAGTCAACTTCCAGGACGTGACGGGCGGTGTGTGCAAGGCCCAGTGACATATTCACCGCGACATCCTGATCCGCGATTACTAGTGATTCCAACTTCATAAGGGCGAGTTGCAGCCCTCAATCCGAACTAAGAAAAGATTTAAAGATTGGCTTTGAATTACGTCTTTGCAACTTATTGTTCTTCCCATTGTAGCACGTGTGTAGCCCAGTTCATTAGGGCCATGAGGACTTGACCTCATCCCTACCTTCCTCCCGCTTATGGCTGGCCGTCTCTTATAAATTTTTATCCTCTATTAAGGTAAAAAAAAAAAAGATAAGGGTTGCGCTCAGTTACAGGAATTAACCGTACATCTCACGACACGAGCTGACGACAGCCATGCAACACCTGAAAGTCCCAAAATTCAAAACGTCTCCGCAAGAATGACAGACTTACTAGAACTGGTAAGGTTGCGCGCGTATTATCGCATTAAACCACATGCTCCACCACTTGTTTGAACCCCCGCCAATTCCGTTGATTTTTAAGCTTGCGCTCGTACTCCTCAGGCGGAATGCTTAATGCCTTAGCTATAGCTTCTAGTGATCTAAAAACTAGCATTCATCGTTGACAGCATAGACTACCAGGGTCTCAAATCCTGTTCGCTACCTATGCCTTCGTCCCTCAGCGTCAGTACTGAACTAGATAATTGCTTTCGCATTTGATGTTCGTTTCCACTTCTATGGATTTTACCCCTCGTTGAAAAATTCCATTATCCTTTATCAGACTCAAGCTCTTCTGTATTAAAGACCTTTCTTTAGTTTAGCTAAAGGATTTGACCTATAACGTGACAAAGAGCCACCTACGGACCCTTTACGCCCAGTTATGACGAATAAGGCTAGCCCCCTTCGTATTACCGCGACTGCTGGCACGAAGTTAGTCGGGACTTATTCTTAACTTAATGTCATTATCCTCAGTTAAAAAAGAGGTTTACAACCTTGGCCTTCAATCCCTCACCAAGCCTTGCTGGATCAAGCTTTCGCTCATTGTCCAATATTCCTTACTGCTGCCTTCAAATGAAACCTGGGCCTTGTCTCAGTCCCAGTGTGGTTGATCGTCCTCACAGACCAACTAAGCATCTTTGGCTCGGTAGGCCTAACCCAACCGACTACCTAATACTAAATCTAATCATCCCCAACCGGCGTACCTTTTATAATTTATTTGGTATTTTTCCAATTGTTTCTCCCCTGAGAGATAGAATTATTCCAAAGTTAAGGGTAGATACTGACTTTCTACTCACCCGTACGCTATGGCGCAAAACCATTCAACTCGCATGTATTCAAGCAGGCTTATAGCCTTCACTCTGAGCTAGGATCAAACTCAGCTTATTTAATTATCTAAAATTAGACAATTTATTGTAATTACACCTCCCCAATATCCTAATGTAAAAATAAATAGGTACTTTGTAAGGTGCGAAAATCTTTAACCAACACTTAGTTCTGCCTTATCTTAATATTGCGGGTAAATTACTTAAAGATTATTAATTTTTGTACATCACGTGAAAAGGATTACACTTATAACTGTTTGTTAAATCGCTCGACAAAACTTGTAATTTCTGTTTGTTCTTTAGGACCCTTCCCGGTCCAAACAAAATGGTTGTCAATATCCAAAGTTATTATTTTAAATAATTCTGGTAAAATATTATCTTCGTAAGCAAAGCGAAAACTACCATCCGACAAGATATAACCTAATAATTTTCGTTGAACTTTTATTCTCATAAATAAATTTAGGATAAGGTAGGATTCGAACCCACGGCAGTTTGTCTGCGTCAGTTTTCAAAACTGGTGCCATAAACCACTCGGCCACTTATCCCTCTGTAGTTGAACTCTAACCTAATAACTTATTAGAAACTTTAACTTTACATTTAACTTCATTTAAAAAAGTTAATATGTGCAGATATGCTAAAATGTTAGAAGGTTTATTGCTTTCTACGTAAAAATACATCCGGTGCTCACGTTTCTCAAATTGGTCTTTAGACCTCTTATTTCCCAAAGGGGACCTAAGCAGTGTAAACTTTTTAATATTAATAGATAATCCTCTATGCCTTTGAAAAAACGGCAACAAAAATAATAATAATTTCAAACTTTTTATATTTGCAGACGAAGACCAAACTTCGCATTTATAAACGATATTGCCCGAAAAACTCATCAGGTAATACAGGATTCGAACCTGCAAAAACACATATAGCCAAGTTACCCTTTTACTATTTGGAGATAGAGAGATTTGAACTCTCAACTTTACGCTTGCAAAGCGCACACTCTACCAATTAAGTTATATCCCCCTCTAATTGATTAACCGACGAAAAAGACGGGATTCGAACCCGCGGCCACTGGTATGACAAACCAGTACTCTACCATCTGAGTTACTTTTTCTAAAATATGACCTTCTAAGGGAGATGGTGGGATTCGAACCCACGCCACATTAAAAATATAGATTGATTTAGCAAACCAAGGCTATCAGCCACTCAGCCACATCTCCTATATAGTTTGTAAAAACTTTTAAATATTAACGCGACTCTTCCGTAAATCTTAAATTCTTATTTCTTGCTTTAAGACTAAACGCCAAAGAAGGAAGCATAAAACGTAAAATTATAAAATAAAAATTAAAAACAATAAGGACTAACCAAAAAACTTGATTAAAGAAAGTTATAGTATCGAATTGAGGCATCTAAATATTATTTTAATAGTGCTAGCAAATTCTATTAATAATACAGGTAAAATAAATTGTTATACGCGATAAAATATCAAAAACCTAAAAACTTTACCAAGAAGACTTACGCATTCCAAGAAAGAAACCTCGAGAGGCTAAACGCCGAAACTCCAATCTAGATAATTTATACACATTAATGACAGAACGGGATCTATGTGTTTCAACACACCTATTCTTAACCCGACATATACTGCTTTGCCGAGGCAACTTTGATTTTTCTAACTGAGCCCACCAACGTAAAAAAATATTTAAATTTTGATTAGCCGCGACAACATTAAGCGTTTTGCGCTTTGACTCTTGTAAAAAAAATAAATTACGCCTTTTATAATCCTGATTTTTCATTCCCAATCCAAGCTACCTATTTGCCAAGCGTATATAAATCCGATAACAAGTTCAAAAAGAAAATCAATTACCGACCAATAACCAATTGGCGGCAATTGACTTAAAGAAGCGGCCCAAGGAAAAATAAAAACTGTTTCTATATCAAAAAGAAGAAAAAGAATAGCTACAAGATAAAACCGAACATCAAATGCATTACGAGCATCTTCGTAAGGATCAAATCCGCACTCATATGAAGACAATTTTTCATTGTCTGATTCAGCTAAAGCTAGGGTATAAGAAGCTCCAAAAATAATAGAAGCCAGTATAAGACTAAAACATAAATAGATTAAAGCTGGGGAATACTCTCGCAAAAAAAACATGGGATTATTGACTAAAAATAAAACCGGACCAACATACAGGACAAAGTTCAATAATTCCACCAGACGTTTCTGTTTTAAGTACATTTTCCTTAAACATACCAATCTCAGAATTACCCCCACGATTGGAAGTACCTATTATATCACTACCACCAATTAAAGAAGTGTACCGGACACAACGAGTACAAACGATACAACGCCTTAAAACCGTTTTTATGAGGCTACCCCAAAAAGTGTCACCTAACGACTTTTTAAAAAAAAAAAATCTTCCTCGATCTGAGCCGTAGTTAAAGCTTTGCTCTTGAAGTTCGCACTCACCACCTTGATCACATACAGGACAATCGAGAGGATGATGTAAAAGCAAAAATTCCATGACGAATTCTTGCGCTTTGTGTACTAAAGCCGTGTTAGTAAAAATTCTCATATTTGGCAGAAAGGGTAAAGCGCAAGAAGCTTGGGGTTTTGGGGAATTACCAACCTCTACAAGGCACATTCTGCAGTTACCTGCAATAAAAAGTTTATCATGATAACAAAATCTAGGTATTTTAACACCAGCGGCTTCACATGCTTGAATAACAGTAGACCCCTTTTTTACCCAAATTAAAAGTTCATTTATAGTAATGTTAATCATTTTAAGAAGAACCTTTTAAATTATGCAAGTTTAAAGAATTAGTGAAAGACTTATCCTTGACCATAAAAATAGCATTTTTCGATTCTCTACCTAATTGTTTATGCAAAGAATCCGGACAATTTTTTTGAAGTGTTAAACTAATGGCCCCAACCATGGCTATTAAAAGAACAACTCCAGCAATTATCAACAAGATAGCATGGGTGGAATACAAAAGATAACTGGGATCATTCAAAGCAGAAGAAGAATCAAAATTAACAAACCATGAGGTATTATTTAAAAAAGAACCACCTACAATATCATTATAAAAACACAAATAAAAAAAGTCAGCAAGATCTCTATCGAATAAAATATTGATCGTTGTTTTTAAATTATCCTCACTCTGCACCAAGTTAAAAGACGCTAAAATAGATATAACCCAGCTAGCTCCTGATTGTAACAAAAAAAGTAAATCATAGGAAGTTCCTATAAGAACCGTAATAAAAAAAAAAAGAAAACTACTAATATAAAAAAACTGTTTTTGCCCAGAAGACCACACAGTCTCAATAGCCTTAACATCTAGCATCATAACAACGAATAATACTAAAACAGCTATAGCACCTGCGTAAACCAAAAGAAATAATAAAGCCATAAATTCGACACCTAGTAGGAAAGAAATGGCTGATCCTAAAAAAAAAAGTAAAACTAAATAAAGGCCGCTGTAAACAGGATTTTGCGTGCTAGTAACTTTAACACCCAAACCAGCCCCAAGAATCATAAGGGATATAAAAATTATAGGGTCAACCATAATATAGAGAATAAAAGCAACACCCCAACTCGCAAAGAAGGAAAACCAAATAAAAACCATAATCCAAACAAAAGATTACCCCAAACAAAAATAACTAAATAATGGTATAAATATCCGGAATGCCAGACACGTGCCTGCTGTACTTGACTTGTCAATATATTTGATAAACCAAAAGGACCTAAACTTTCAATAAGACCACGATCAATAGATTTATAAGTAAAGTGATATCCGAAATCAAGTATATTCTGACTTATAAATTCATTATAAATTTTATCAAAAAACCATTTTCGACTTAAAAAAATATAAAACTTACGCCCTACTATAGAAGTTTTCCAAAAATACATATTGTGATTGTAATACCGATACAATATAAACGATAAAACACCACCAGCAATACTAAAACACAATGGAAGAATCTTTGAAAAAATTGACATAAATTCAGCATCAATTAAACTTAAATTGGATGGAAGACAAAATAGGGAACCACCCCAAAAATTAGTACCTAACCCTATAAACAAATCGCGGCTAAAATACCCGATAAAAATACTAGGTATTGCCAATAAACCTAACACAAACCCTATGGCTTTACCCCCTTCTGATGCGGAAAGTAATAGTTTACGACTACCGTTAGGCTCCACTAAAAAACATAGAGCAATTAATCTAATTGAATAAAAAGCCGTACAAAAAGCAGCAAAACTCCCCAACCAATAGCTAAAATGGGAAGGAACCGAATAAGTCGCATATGCTATTTCAAGAATAACATCTTTAGAATAAAATCCTGTTAAGAAAGGCATACCCATTAAAGCCAATGAACCAATTACCATCATCGCATAAGTAAATGGTAATAGGCGGCGCAAACCACCCATTTTTCTCATATCTTGTTCATCTCCTACGGCATGTATCACCGAACCTGCGCTAAGGAAAAGAAGAGCTTTAAAAAAAGCATGATTAGCTAAATGAAAAACAGCAACTGAATAATTGGACAAACCACAGGCAAATATCATATAGCCCAGCTGACTACACGTAGAATACGCGATAACTCGTTTAAGATCATTTTGAACCAAAGCTGTAGTGGCTGCAAAAAAAGCAGTCATACCACCTACCACACTTATAAGCATAAGAGCCCCTGAACAATATTCTAAAAGAGGAGAACAACGGGCTAATAAAAAAACACCTGCTGTCACCATCGTGGCTGCATGAATAAGAGCTGAAACTGGTGTAGGGCCTTCCATCGCATCAGGCAACCAAGTGTGTAAACCAAGCTGTGCTGATTTACCAACAGCACCAATAAATAGAAGAACCCCTATAAGATCTAAAGCCTTAAATTTTATATTTAAAAAAGACAAAGTACAAGACGTTAATTGAGGAGAAAACGCAAAAACTGTGGCATAATCTAAAGCGCCAAAACAAATAAAAATCGTAAAAATACCTAAAGCTAATCCGAAATCCCCAATTCTATTAACTATCATAGCCTTTATGGCGGCTTTATTAGCTTGTATTCGAGTAAACCAAAAATTAATAAGTAAATAAGAACAAAGACCAACACCCTCCCACCCAACAAACATTTGAACAAAATTATCAGCAGTTACCAATACTAGCATAAAAAATGTAAACAACGACAAATAACTCACAAAACGTGGCAGGTGTGGGTCTTCCCCCATATATTCTATAGAGTATATATGAACCAAAGTCGAAATAAAGGTAACAACAATAAGCATCACGACAGTTAAACTATCGAAACAAAAAGCCCACTCGACATGAAAAGAGTCTGATTCCAACCAAGTCATTAAAGAAAGGTAGGTGCCACTTCCTGCCAGCCCTACTTCGTAAAACGACAAACAGCTTAAACAAAAAGTTAAACCCACGCAGAATACTGTGATAAAACAAGAACCGTGTACCCCGATAAAACGTCCAAAAAACCCTGATATAATAGACCCTAAAAGGGGTAAAAAAACTATGTTTAAATACATTTCAGTTCTTTACGGGCCTTGAACCCGCACCTTCATCTCATAGAGACAATATCCTAACCATTAGACGAAAAGAACTTAAGATTACCAACAAATAACCCCTACAAATATCGTGCTCAATTATTTACACCCACAAGTCAACCCATACCAAATTCGAAACTGATGCATGCATTGCGGAAAAAAAGAGATCTGGATATAAACCCATAAAAACCGTACCTACCAGCAATGGTAGAAAAACTACGAATTCCCTGTAGTTTAAATCACAACCTACAAGTTTAATATTACCATAAGCTATTCTATTAAATAACCAAAGGGAATAAACACCCCCGAGAATCATAGATGTAGCAGCAAAAAAACACGCTGTCGTATTGGCATCAAAAGCCGACACTAACAAAAGAAATTCCCCAACAAAACTAGAGGTCCCAGGTAAGCCTAGATTAGCCATTGTAAAAAAAAGAAAAACTATTATAAAAATGGGCATTGTATGCGTTAACCCCCCGTAATAATTAATACCTCTGGTATGCCACCTGTCATAAAGAACCCCAATTATAAGGAATAGGGCGGAAGAAACAAACCCGTGACTTAAACTTTGTAATATCGCGGCCTCTACCCCGATTACCGTGCCACTAAATAGCCCTATCATAACTAAATTCATATGAGCAACCGATGTATACGCGATTAGCCGTTTTAAATCCGTTTGACGAATAGCTGTCAAAGACGTATAAACTACACCCAACACGCTTAGACTAAAAACAAAAGGTGTAAAATAGATACACGCCTGAGGAAAAAGACCCAATGAAAAACGCAAAAATCCATAAGACCCCAATTTTAAAAGAATCCCTGCTAAAATGACCGAACCCGCCGTAGGTGCTTCCACGTGAGCTTCCGGTAACCAAATATGAACTGGCAACATCGGTACTTTAGCCGCAAAAGATGCAAAAAAGGCTAACCACAACCACCTTTGATTATAATTAGAAAACTTTGTAATTGATAATATTTCATAACTGGTGCTGCCAACGGACAAGTATATATACACAACCCCAACAAGCATAAACAACGATCCAAATAGTGTGTACAAAAAAAACATATAGGCAGCTCTTATTTTGCGCTGACGTGAACCATATATACCAATAACTAGAAACATCGGTATTAAAACGGCTTCAAAAAAAATATAAAAAAATAAAAGATCCAAACTTGTAAACACCAGAAGCAAAACCAATTCCATACTTAAAAAACTAATGAGATATATTTTTAAGTTCCCTTTTTCAAAAGTCCATGAGGCTAAAAGACATAAAGGAAAAATTAGCGTAGTCAACAGAAGAAAAAATAAGGAAATACCATCAATACCTAAAACTAAATTTATATTTGATACAGGTAACCACAAATTGTTAACTACAAATTGAAATTTAGACGTTGAATGGTCAAAACCCAACCACAAAAAGAGAGATAAAATAAAAACCAATGCAGTAATAAACAGAGAAAATTGTCGGAGCAACAACCGATGCTCGGCAGGTATAATAATTAAACCAAAAACACCAATAATTAGAAGCAAAAACAAAGAATTTAAGAGCATAACCTTTTTCCGACCCAAGTTAAATAATCATCTTGGTTGACCGCTTGTACCACGATAGGCATAAATCCGTGGTTAACACCACAAATCTCGCTACATTGACCGTAAAACACACCCTCCCTTTTTACAAAAAGAAAAACTTGATTCAATCGACCGGGACACGCGTCTACTTTTATCCCTAGACTAGGAACCGCCCAAGAATGTAAGACATCAGCCGAAGTAACTAAAACACGTATATGTGTATTAATAGGAACAAAAAGACGATTATCTACTTCTAATAGACGAAAAACTTTGCCGGCTTTTCCCACACTATGTGGCTCAGGGATAATCAAATCTTCTTCGCCGATAAGATACGAGTCAAAATTTATACGTTGCCTTTCAGAGCCCTCACCATCTCCCGATGGTTCTTTAATAAGGTCTAAAATAAAATTAATTTCTTCTTTTAAAATTTGATGAATACTCGAATCTTCCTCAATTATTGTAATCAATAATTTATACAAAAAATGTCTTAACTTATTGATATCGGTTTCATCCAAAGTATAAACCGTATCTTTAAGCATTTGTAGAATATCAAGCAAAAGATTAGTTTGGTTGGAAGCCAAGTGTTTTTCCCCAAAAACGTCTAAAACTTCTTTAATACCATTATAAGACCTATTAATACCCTTCGGATTATTATCACTACTTTCACCTTTACCCGTAGAATCATTAGTGATGCTTAACTCGGCCTCGATTCCTGAATTATCCGGAGAACTTCCTGTACTGTTAATATACATCAAAACTAAAGCATCTCTGTCAATTTTACTACTATCTTCTTTAACCATTTTTTCAAGAAAAGTAGAAAATAACTTTAAATTTTCTAAATCTACTTTTGATTGCAATAAAAGAGTACGTAACTTAGTAGCTATTATATTAGGATTCGACTTTATATCAAGTAGCCGTAACTCAGATAAAAAAATTTTAAAAGATTTAACATGAGAATCAACATCATAGTGAGCCCCTTTAAAAAACCCCTCTGGCACATCTTTAGACAACATATGTTCTATCGGTTTAATAGGACAAACTTTTTTTAACTGCCCTTCAATCTTTTCTATAAAAGTTTTTATTTTCGTAGAGGTATCAATAAACTCATTGTAATCTCTTTCTGCGATATCTACCTCATGCTTAATTTTCTTAAGAGAAAAATCTATATACAGAGTGTAAATATTCTCATCATGAAACTCATTTATAAACTTTGATTTTAATTGCTCTATATCATGCTCTGATTTTAATTGTTTTAAATCTGACGAAATTTTATCACTCAACAAATCAGCTACTTTACCCCGGGGTAAAAGTTTTTTATCCGCCGCTTTTAAAATGCAATTCTCTAGTGCCAAAATATTTATTTTCTCATGAACCCCCCCTAAATCCAACATAGGTAAGTCCATGCCCCGAGAAAAATGCAATGGTGTTTCATTATTTTCCAAATCGGCTTCTATGGTGCTTTCAATACTGTTGCAAAGATAAAGGAGAGCCTCATCCATAATTTTTTTGGCCTCCTCAAGTGCAAACCCACCATATCTTAATTTATTCTCATATTCCAGCAAATCAGTTTTATGACGATCCCAAGTAAAATTGTCAAAATATGTTTCAGAAACCTTTAGCCGACTAATCTCATCCCTATGTTCAACAAAATCTGTGTCCGTAAGAGATTTACTGACATCTTTAGCATGGCCTCCGGCTATTTCTAACCTATTGTTGATTTTTGCCAACTCCTCACTAATTTTAATAATCCGACTTTTAGCTCTACAAAGTTCGTCTTTAGCCAAGTAAAGTCTTTCCAAAGACGTATCACTAATTTGGTCCAAATTGTAATCATTTAAATCAATATTGATGAAATCCAAGGCACCGATATCAAACTCGCCCTTTAAACCTAAATAACCTAGAAATTCGATATCTTTTTTACAGAAATTCTCTTTCAATTTATCAAAAGTAAAAACCGCTTTTTCTAGTTTTTTTTGGCTCGACTCAAAAAAGGACTGAGCGGATTCAAATTTACTGTTAGCTCTACTTAAAATTTCTCCAGCCTCGTCTGATCTTAAAAATGGAACTGCTAATTTATCACCAAAAGAATTAAATTCTAACTCAGCGCTTTTTGACGCGGCATTGGGGGTAGCTAAATCCTCTGGACTTAAACCAATAGACAATATATCAAATATAGAGGAATCACCCTCAAATTCTTGTTCTGCTTTTAATAACCTTGCTTTAAGAATATCTAAGTTTTCTTTAGTTTTTAGCCTTAACTTTTCGTCCCAACCGTCGAATCCATCTTTGAGAAGAATATTAGGTCTTTTAAAAGACGAGCTAAACTCAGAGAATTCTGTTCTAGCTTTAATTACCTCTGCACTAGATTTATTAAGTTTAGCCGCAGCTAAATCTACACGGGCTAATTTAAAATCTGATTTAGCACTATTAAGATGCAAACCCGCCTCATGCAATTCTCTCTTGGCGTTTTCCCACTCCACTTTAAGATCCCCCAATTCAGCATCTGTTATATATAATTTCTCTTTACGTATTTCAGAATCCAAAGGGGTCTGAATATTTTGTAGATTTTTATCTTCCTTGTTATTTTCAATATAGTCCAACCAATCTTTTAAATTTTTAACGCACTTTTGAACCAAATCTAGATTTTCTTTAGTCACTTTTGGTACTAATTCAAAATCAGAATATTCATAAGACCAATACCATTGGTGGCCAACAACTTTTATCGTCAAACTAGGATCAATAACCTCCTCCATAGCATAAAGCAAATTGTATGAAGGTACACTAATAATCATCAAAATACCAGCAGGTACAATTGTCCAAACAATTTCAAGTAAAGTAGAATGATTAAAGCTTGCAGGCTCCGGATTAACTGATTCATTGAATAGGGTTAAGGATTGATAAAGTAACCAACCAACAAAACAAGCGATAAGTAGCATGAAAGTCATTAACAAACCATTAAAAGAAATAATACCCTCCATAATTGGGGTAGCTGGATCTTGAAAACCAACTTGCCAGGGATGCGGTGCGTCCATATGCGCCATATTATAAGGTTTAAATATAGAAAAAACAAATAATAAATAAATAAATAAAGTATTAGCTCTTTTTAATATGTTCATGAGACACGTGTGTAATTAATATCAACTTATTTATGAGATATCTCTAGGGGTCAAATAATCAACCACCCCCACTTTGTAACTTGGGGCGGTAGTTAAATGGTTTAAACTTGTTGAACAACGTTTATTCGGACCATCCATTTTGATGGCATGCAACATTAAAAGTTTTTCCAACCACCCAACAAACAACCCTCCAAAAATAAAAAAAGAAAAATATCCAACTGATACCGTGATACCAATAAATCTAAAATAATCATCAACAGGCGTGGTCCCAGCCCAACCTAATAAACAAAAGTCTGCAACGAAAAGCCAAAAAACTACGGCATAAACAGGTCTAAAGTTACCACTTCGCAATATCGAGGTATTTAACAACGGGTACAAAAATAACATTACAATAGCACCTCCCATAGCAAGAATACCCCCAACTTTATTTGGTATAACTCTTAAAATAGCATAAAATGGTAAAAAGTACCACTCCGGCACAATATGGGCTGGAGTGCTATAAGGATCTGCCTCTAAGTAATTATCCGGTTCGCCTAACGCATTAGGGAAGTAAAAAACAAAAATAGATAAAGAAAAAACCAGCGCGAAAAAAGCCACCAAATCCTTTACATAAATATAAGGATAAAAATTAATATTTGCTACTTTCGTTTTTATACCTAAAGGGTTATTCGACCCATCTTTATGTAACAAACCCAAATGAACAAAAACCATACCAGTAATTAAAAATGGCAACAAGTAGTGTAAACTATAAAAACGATTTAATGTCGGATTTCCCACAGTAAAACCACCCCATATCCACATAACAACTTCTTTACCTATCACAGGAATAATAGAAAAAAAACTTGTAATAACAGTAGCCCCCCAAAAGCTCATTTGACCCCATGGCAAAACATAACCGATAAAAGCCGTCGCCATCATTAAAACATAAATAAGAGTACCAGACCACCACAAATGTTGTCGGGGTTCCATATAAGAACCATAATATAAACCCCTAAAAATATGAGCATAAACCAGCATAAAGAAAAAAGAAGCCCCGTTTGCATGCATGTATCGGATTAACCAACCACTTTTGACATCCCGCATTATATGTTCTACACTAGAAAATGCATAATGCGTTTCACTCGCGTAATGCATCGCTAAAAAAGCCCCACTAAGTATTTGAATAAGCAAACAAAACCCTGCGGTCGACCCAAAACTCCAATTATAATTTAAATTCATAGCCGTCGGATAATCAATAATATGAGAATCTACCCAACTAAGTATTGCATTTAAATTCCATCTCGTCATAAAATATTAATATATCAGCTTTTTCCAATATGAGACCAGGGGATATGAAAATCAAACGAACGAAATTCTTGCGTTAATTCAATAGGCTCGCAAACAACAACTCTTTGATCTTCATCATAACGCAATTCGAAATAACCACTCAATGGAAAGTCTTTTCGAAGAGGGTGACCTTCAAACCCATAATCTGTAAGAATTCGACGTAAATCCGGATGTCCTGAAAAAAATACACCGAGTAAATCCCAAATCTCACGCTCCCACCAATTTGCTGAAGGAAATATATTAACGACAGACGGAAGAGGATTTATCTCATCAGTGCAGGTTTTAATCCTAATTCTAGAATTGGCTCTAATATTTAAAAGCTCGTAAACAACCTCAAAACGTTCTTCTCTATCTGGGTAATCCACACCAGAAATAGACGTAAGTAAATGAAAATTACCATTGCTATGATGGTGTAAAAATGTTAATGTAGCCAACAAATATTTTTTAGACACATTAATAACAATCTCATGTCCAAACACTTGAAATGTTTGGACAGGCAAAAGTCGTGTAAGACTATTCGCGTATATAATCAGGGAGTTTAACATTATCTAAAAAACTATCATCTCAAACCAAATTAATACAACTACTCGGATAATTGTTTAGTTTACCCACATAAGAACTTATTAACTAAATAATCTCTTATGGGAATTGAACCCATATTTCTGCCGTGAAAAGGCAACGTCCTAACCGCTAGACCAAAGAGACTATAGATAACACAAAGCAACAAATTAACATCACATTTGGGCCTAGATCGGATTGAACGATCGACTTTACGCTTATCAGGCGTATACTCTGCCACTGAGTTATAGGCCCTAGAGCCCTATTAAAAGATAAAGCCCTTTATTACAAATAACAGAAGCTTTAATAATTTTTTACTTTTAGTTTACCGCTTTTTGGATTGAATCACAGGAAAAGCAACACCCCTATTTTCAACCCAAGGATTAGAATCTTCGAGATGCCCCTGGGTTAATGTCAAATAAACGACATAAAAGAAAAATAATGAAGCGACTGAAGAAAGAATTGACCCAAAAGAGGCCACGCTATTCCAACCGGCATAAGAGTCCGGATAATCTGGAATACGCCGAGGCATACCGGCTAATCCTAAAAAATGCATAGGAAAAAATGTTAAATTTACTCCAATAAACATAAGCCAAAAATGAATTTGCCCTAAAACTTCCGGATAACCCAAACCAGTCATTTTTCCAATCCAAAAATAAAAAGCACCAAACATCGTAAAAGCAGCGCCCATACTTAAAACATAATGAAAATGCGCAACCACGTAATAGGTGTCATGAAGAGCAATATCTACACCGGAATTAGCCAAAACGACACCAGTTAACCCCCCAATTGTAAATAAAAAAAGGAAACCTATAGAAAATAGCATTGGTGTTTTAAGACGTATCGAACCTCCCCACATGGTAGCTATCCAACTAAAAATCTTAATACCTGTAGGAACAGCAATTATCATCGTAGCCGCTGTAAAATAAGCTCGCGTGTCAATATCCAAACCAACTGTAAACATGTGGTGAGCCCAAACAATAAAACCTAAAATACCAATCGACAACATAGCATAAACCATTCCTAAATAACCAAAAACGGGCTTTCTTGAAAAAGTAGCCAAAATATGACTAACTATACCAAACCCCGGTAAAATCAAAATATACACCTCGGGATGTCCAAAAAACCAAAACAAATGCTGATAAAGCACTGGGTCACCACCACCCGCCGGATCAAAAAATGTAGTATTAAAATTACGGTCCGTTAAAAGCATAGTAATGCCTCCAGCCAAAACCGGAAGAGATAATAAAAGTAAAAATGCTGTTATTAAAACAGACCAAACAAATAAAGGTAAACGGTGCATACCCATACCCGGAGCACGCATATTAAAAATGGTTGTTATGAAATTAATGGCACCCAAAATAGAAGCAGCACCGGATAAATGTAAACTGAAGATAGCTAGATCAACTGATGGCCCCGAATGCGCCTGGATACCACTTAATGGTGGATAAACAGTCCAACCTGTACCGGCTCCAGCCTCCACTAATGAGGATGCCAAAAGAAGTATTAACGACGGCGGTAACAACCAAAAGCTTATATTATTCATACGAGGAAACGCCATATCTGGAGCACCTATCATTAAAGGAACAAACCAATTACCAAACCCCCCTATAAGAACAGGCATAACCATAAAGAAAATCATCAAAAAAGCATGAGCCGTAACAATAACATTGTACAACTGATAATTCCCCCCTAAAAACGTATTGCCCGGGCTTGCAAGCTGCAACCTTATAAGAACAGACATCGCTGTACCTAAAACACCGGAAAAAGCCCCAAATATTAAATATAAAGTACCAATATCTTTGTGATTTGTAGAAAAAAACCACCTAGTAAAGAAACCACTCAATGCCGAGTTAGAAACCAATGGAATAAAACTTTGCCATAAAGGTTTTGATTCTTGAGTAAAAGACATTTTTTTAAATCATTAATCCTATAGCTATTTTATAGATCAATAAATAAACCAAATTAGGACTCAACATAAAAAATATAACGGTCCATCCAATAATAACCAAAAAAAAAGCAGCACCTTTTGTCAATGCGGTGAAATAAAACCAACTTTCTGCTTTTTCAAAATAAAAAATTTTTATTAATCTAATATAATAAAAAGCCGAAACAACACTAGTTAAAACTGCGAATATTGCGACAAGATAATAAGACGAATCAATAACACTAACAAAAATGTTAAGTTTGGCGAAAAAACCACCCAAAGGGGGGACTCCCGCCAAAGAAAAAATCATAAGGACAATTCCTAAACCAAAAACTGGATTAGACCGAACTAACCCAATTACATCCGAAAAGGTTAAAAAGCTATTATCAGATGTCAAATCTAAGTGGAGAACATAAATCCATAAAAAAATAGCAGTTAACATGTAAATGAAAAGATAAAACAAAACACTTTGAACCCCCTCGACACTACCAGACGCTAAACCCAAACACAAAAATCCAACATGCCCCACACTACTAAATGCAAGAAGTCTTTTAATTTTGGTTTCACCTAAACCGCACACACAACCGATAAAAAGACTGAAAAGACCGCATAAGCAAAAAAAGTCTTCCCAAAATACAGGAAACAAACACCAAAAACTTGTATAAACTAAACGTAATACGACAACAAATATAGCAAGTTTTGGAACAGATGCAAAAATAAGACTGACAATCGTAGGAGCACCTTCGTACACATCGGCTATCCACATGTGGTAAGGGGCTGCTCCTAATTTAAATAAGAGTGCTGAAATTAAACAGATTAAACCCAAATAGAATAACGGAGAACAACCCGCAAGATTTTCCGTTAACAAACTGAGAGACCCTATATTGGTAGTACCCATAGAAAAATAAATTAAGGATGCACCAAACAAAAAAAAAACCGAAGCAACCGAACCAAGAATAAAATATTTCAATCCCGCCTCGGCAGAAAAATATGAATTTTTCTTCCAAGTGGCTAAAACATAAAAAATAAGGGACATAAACTCCATATTTAAATATATGGAAAGAAAATCATACGAGGAAATTAATAAGCACAAGCTTAAGCAAATGCTAATAATAAAAAAAAAAAACTCAAAAGCCCGCAACCGAACCGAAAACATATAGGCTTCACTTACAGAGACACAGACAAACAAACCTAAAACAACAAATAATTTTAACCATATCGACAAATGATCCGTAATAAAAATTGAATTCCATAATGTCTGAGATTCAATAGGATTATTAACAACCAAAAAAACACTTATAAATAAAATTATTGAGGTTAACCGAATCATGCTCGGTGTTAAATAGGTATAAAGTGCTGCTGCGGACAAACCCAAAAAGCTTCCATGCATAAGAACAACTAAAATAGAAATTGCAAGAAAAAGCTCCGGCAAAAAAGCAACGATGTCATTTTGAAAGATTAAAGAGAATTTCATGACTTACATCTTATAGGATTTGAACCTATGACCCACGATTTAGAAGACCGTTGCTCTATCCACTGAGCTAAAAATGCTTTTATAATTTGCGCTTTATTATTGTTAGAATCAAATATTATGACTAATGAAGAACTATAGCGTCATTTATATAAATACAACTTAAAATTGTAAACACATAAGCTTGGATTAAAGCAACGGCCAACTCAAGACCAAAAAGAATAATCAGAACTAACAAGGGCACAACGTGCGCTATTAGCAATAATCCACCACTCCCCATCATAGCCCAAGCAAAACCAGCAATTACTTTTAGTAGGGTGTGACCTGCCATCATATTGGCAAAAAGACGAACAGCTAGGCTAAGGGGTTTAAATATATAGGAAACTATTTCTATCGGAACTAATAAAAATGCTAAAGGCAACGAAGTACCCCCAGGGAGAAATAAACTCAACATGTGAAACCCGTGTGTTGAAGCACATATAAGAACTACCCCTATAAATACACCAAGAGCTAAAACCATTGTCTGAATCAAATGGCTTGTTATGGTAAATGAGTAAGGCACAAGACCCGACACATTAGAGATCAAAATAAAACTAAATACCATAAAAATAAACGGAAAATATTTTTGACCATATGGACCAATACTATCCCATATTAAACCCGCGGTAGTTAAATAGAGACCTTCTAAAAATAACTGCCAACGACTAGGAAAACAGCTTAAACCAAAAACAGAAAGACAATAGTAAACAAACAGGATGAAACCTAAACTAAAAATCGTTGTAATCATTGCGTTAGTTATCGATAAGTCAAATAAACCAATACCTAGATTAACAAATGGAAGTATTTGAAATTGTTCTAAAGGACTAAAAAACATAGATAATGATAACATAAAAAATATAACACTAAACTTTATACTTCATCTGTTTAGGGTCACATAGACAAAACAAGAGGTTATAACTAATAATTTACACAATTAAAAACAATTTCAGCTATTAAAAAACAATTATACTTTAAATGTTTAATCAGCTAGAACTGAGAGAATTTAAATGCGAATTTAACAATAAACTTTACAAAACCAAAATAAAAGACTGAGTAAAATATGTCAAAATAAAATTGAAAAATATCTAGTAAATTATTACACTATTACATTAAACCCCCACCAGTAAATAGTCAAAAAAAGAAATAACCAAACAACATCAACAAAATGCCAATACCAAGCGGCTGCTTCAAATCCAAAATGCCTTTGACGACTAAAATGGTCTAAATATAACCGAAAAGCACAAATAGATAAAAAGATAGTTCCAATGATTACATGAAAACCATGAAAACCTGTAGCCATAAAAAAAACAGAACCGTAAACACTATCAGACATAGCAAAAGGTGCGTTAATATACTCAAAACCCTGCAATCCCGTAAAGATAACTGCAAATATTATTGTAATAACAAGACCCAATAGAGCCTCCTTTTTAAAACCTCCAACAATAGCGTGATGAGCCCATGTGACACTGGCACCAGAAGAAAGTAAAATAATAGTATTTAAAAGAGGTAATCCCCATGGACTAATCGCCTCTATGCCAGCCGGAGGCCAAACCCCTCCAATATTAAAAACAGGAGACAGAGAAGAGGTAAAGAATGCCCAAAAAAAAGCAAAAAAAAACATAACCTCCGAAACAATAAAAAGAATCATACCCATGCGCAAACCCTGTTGAACCGCAGCAGTATGCTGGCCCTCAAATGAAGCTTCACGAATAACATCCCGCCACCATGTAAACATCACATATAGAATAGTAACTAAACCTAAACACAACAACTGTCCACCACCACCATAATTATGCATATATAGAACTCCACCAAAAGTTGAACTTAAACCACCTAAAGCGGCCACAAAAGGCCATGGGCTCGGATCAACCAAATGAAATGGGTGTCGTTGAACCATTTTAGCTTGCTCCTTCATTTTACTAATTTTAAGAAGGGGATAGGATTCGAACCTACGATGGTAAAACCAACAGATTTACAATCTGGCACTATTAACCGCTCAGTCACCCCTTCGAATACAACATTTATCTAAAACCCACAACTTTTGTGCGTAATTTTTTACGGCGTCTCTTAACAGGACGACACCCATTATGCCCTGTTCTTGTTATTAAGACAATAGAATGAATATCGATGCCCAATTTACTAAAACTTCGAACAACACCAAATCGACCTTTGCTTGCTCCTACAATATGGACAATAATTCTTTTATACCCCAAAGAAATTATTTTATTTCCGAATAATTTACCTAATAACAACCCTCGTGTGTACAAATTTTCTCTTTCGTTAAATTCATTCTTATAATCGGGAACTCTTAAAGAACAACTTGTTTTAATAACGTTACTTTTACAGTCCACCAAAGTGCAAAAAATATTACGTTTAGTACACCTTAAATAAACGGATCCCAACTTTTTAGTTCGTGTATTATCATTTAAATACCTAACAGTCAAAGTATTTTTTACCACCTTTTGCCTAGAATAACTCGCTGACTTATATTTAAGCAAGTTATCAACAAAATACCCGTTATTAAACAACATTTGTGTTAAAATAGATTCTTTTTTTTGCATTGGTATGAGTGCGCTGGCCTCTTACAGGTAAACCCTTTTTATGGCGTAAACCCCGATAAGTCATTATTGCGTACAATCTACGTATTTTATCATTTTGAAAACGACGAAGATCAGCACCCACTAAAAGATCCGTATTGTCAACCAAACTTTCTAAAAGTTTACTTTTCTCTGGAGTTACATGAACCCCCCGTGCATCATCCCCAAAACCCGCCTTTTGACATAATATTCGGGATTCTGCTAAACCAATACCATAAATATGAGAAACAGACTGAACCAAAATTTTATTGTCCGGAGTTGGAGTACCGATAATAAAAGGCATAACTGATTATCCTAACAATTGAAATATAGTATGACAAAAAAACCATTTCTTGAAAAACCACTAAAATCCCAAATAAAGGCCCACAAAACATTAAGCGGCCGCAATAATAAAGGTCGGATAACCTCCTGGCATAGGGGGGGTTGTCACAAACGCTTATATCGAGAAATAGATTTTAAACGAAAACACACACAAGGAATTGTTATCGGATTGGAATATGATCCAAATAGATCAGCATACTTGGCTCGTATTTTTAACCCCGATACCAAGAAACAAAATTATATACTTGCAACAACAAACATACAAAAGGGAGACGTAGTAAGATCAAATTTAACCCATGGTGCCTTAAATAATGCTCATAGCAAACCTCTAGAGCGCATACTTACAGGAACCCCAATACACAATATAAGCCTACACCCTGGAGAAAAAGGCAAACTACTACGCGCATCTGGGGCCTATGGACACATAGTAAAAAAAACAAAAAATTTGGCACAAATACGTTTAAAATCAGGACAATATCGCTGGTTTAATATTAAAGCACAAGCAACTAACGGCATTATTGGTAATACGGAACATCGTTTTGTTAAATTAAAAAAAGCTGGGCGAGCCAGGTGGTTGGGGCACCGACCCATTGTTCGTGGTGTCGCCATGAATCCCATAGACCACCCACACGGCGGTGGCGAAGGAAAAACATCGGGAGGTAGACCATCTGTGACTCCTTGGGGTAAACCCACAAAAGGTGCCACAACGCGAAGATTAAAAAAAAATGCCAAGATCTAACTGGAAAACACCCTTCATAGACAAAAGTCTTTTAACAAATTTTAGCAAAAAAAAGAAAAAAATTACCTGGTCTCGGCGTTCCACTATTTACCCCGTCTGTGTCGGATTAGAACTATCGATTCATAATGGAAAAGAGATGCTCAATCGTAAAATAAAACCTGAAATGGTAGGTCACAAGTTAGGTGAATTTGTACCAACCCGAAAACCCCCATCACAAAAAAAATAAAATGGCACAAAAAGCCCATCCAACAGCATTACGACCCCAAAATACCTTTTATCAAGGGTACACCCATTGGAACGAACCTCGATTTTACTACATATTATCTAGAATACGCCACTTTATTGAATCATGCTGCTTAGGGACCACACATTACCTTCATGACATTCAGATTAATAAACATGCCGCGGCAATAATAATAACTATTGACCTGGTACATCTGCATATACGCTCAAAAAAACGCATTAAATCAAGACGCTACAAAGAAAATAAATTAAAAATAAAAAAAAAATCATGGACTTTAGTGGCCTCTAGATTACAAACAGCAGCAAAATTAATTCAGGCATTTACTGGTACAAAAAAGACAATACTAAAAGTTAATAGGTTAAAAATGTATACCAGATCAGTGCCGAAACCCGTAAGAAGAGAAATCGCTTATTATACCAAAAGTTTCCATAACTTAAAATATGACTACGCGAGGTATGGTATACAGTTAATGTCACTAATACTAAAAAATAAAGCAAGCACATCCTGCTTATGCAGGTTTATCGAACAAAATGTCTGTTCTAGACAAAAACGAAAAAGACATTACGAATTTCTTCGATATCTCAAACAAGGACTTCATTCGTTGCAAAAATATAAAAAAATTAACGGTTTAAAAATCCAAATAAAAGGCAGGTTTACGCATAAAGCAAAAGGACGAAGTCGAACTTGGAAATATCAAATAGGCCAAATGCCCCTTAGCCGATTAAACACCACAATTACTGCGGAATATAAACAAACCCAAACGGGATACGGCAGTGTCGGGTTAAAAGCTTGGACTTGTAAAAATTAACCCAATGCTATTACAACCTAAAAAAACAAAATATAAAAAATACTTTAAACCCAGGTTATTGCCAAGAGTTACAACTAAAACACAAAAACTAAATGAACAAAATTGTTTTGCTATAATTTCACTAGAATCCGGATATATAGATGTTCGACAACTAGAGGCGGCACGACAAAACATTAGGCGCAAAATTAAAAGAGAAGGAAAATTAGAGATTATCCCACTTGCGGATAAACCCATAAGCAATAAGCCGACATCTGCCCGGATGGGCAAAGGCAAGGGGAAGGTGAATCACTGGGTTGCACCCATCTCAGCCGGAAAACCTATCTTATTACTATACGGGATCGATAAAGAACAAGGATTTCCCGCCTTAAAAGCTGGCGCGAACAAATTGCCTCTAAAAATTAAAATACAAGACCTTTAAATCATGCCTGATGCTAGAAAAAAATACTTAAGAAAAAAACGATTATTTTTATCTAAACAAACAACTTTTGTTCTTTTAAATGCCAGCAATTTAAAAACATCTCAAATTAAAAAAGTAAAAATGTCTTTGAGAGGGGGTAAGCTTTATTTTGTACCACTTTATTTGACACCCCCAAAGATTGCATTAGGTTGTCCCGCTCTAATTGCTGTATATGACAGTCTAAAAGAGATGCAAAATAATATCACGAACATAACCAGACAAATAGATTGCCTGGGAGTGTCAATAGAAAAAAAATGGTACTCCATAAAATATCTTAAAAAATCTAAAATATTAGTTTTAGAAAAAAAAACTCTGGCTTTTCTTTTGCTAAAACTATCGCGATTAAAAAAAGAAAATTAGCCCAATTTTATTTCTCATATACCTATAAAGCGAAAGAAGGGATTTGAACCCTCAACTTTAAACTTGGCAAGCTTACGCTCTACCGATTGAGCTACTTCCGCGACATTTCTTTAATTCAAATCAAGGAACAAAACAAAGTTGCAAACTATTCCCTAAAAATAACATATCCTCTTTACTATTTGTACCAAAAAAAACTTGACATTTAAAACAATTTAAAGTTTCAAAATACGGAAATAACGGAATTAATTCCTCAAAGGCAAAAATATCTTTTAAAACAAAACAATACACACTCTGATGCGAGGGTAATTTTAAACCCTCAAATTGACGAATACGCGGTAAAACATTAAACAGAAGTTTAAATAAAAAATTATATAATTGTAACCCTCTAAGAGTTACTTTGCAGCCAACCGCGTATATTTTACCTTTTTTATGTCTTTTTATTTTTTCTGGAATAACATGAGGTCTCTCCCCTGTTATTATTTTTAAGGCACATAAAGAAGAAACCACTGAATTATTATTTACACCAGGAGTTCCTAAATATAAACATATTTTTTTAGGTATCGGTAGCATACTAGAAGTAGCCACGTTACTGCAGAGAATAAAATCCCGCTGAATCACATTAAAATAATGATTTTGATACAGATTCATTTTGCTTATACTGTTTTTCTTGCCATAGCAATCAATTTAGCCCATTTTAAACCCCGAAGTCTAGCGGGTAAGGTTGCCGAAATTCGAGTACCCAATGGTTTTTCTTGTGAACTAATAAGAGCCACAGAATTGCATCCGAAGCTAGAACCAACACCACTTTTAGATCGATGTAATTTTCGTGTTTGGACAACTACTCCTTGATGAACTTCTGACTTGTTCATCTTTAAACGGACACGCCGACCGTAACGCGGTCGCAAAGCCTTGACAGACACTAACAAGATATCCCCAACACCAGCTGAACTTTTGCCTTTTTTAATTTTAATACATCTAACAAGTTTAGCCCCTGAATTATCAACAACCTTTAGAAGAGTTTGCGCTTGAATCATGCTTGATGCTTCCAGCTGGATTTGAACCAGCATGCCAAAAGACAAAAGATTTTGAATCTGCCGTGTATACCAATTTCACCATGGAAGCATAAAATTTATGATTTTAACAACGACGCTTGATCTATGCGAATACTCCCCCTCACCCTGAAATATACTAAAATAATAGCTAAACCAATAGATGACTCACAAGCGGCTACTATAAGAATAAATATTGCAAAAATTTGACCTATAAGATCAGAAAGGCAAACAGAAAATATGATAAAATTTAAACTTACTGAAAGAAGAGCCAGTTCTAATGACATTAGAACAACCACAATATTTGTGCGATTTAAAACAACACCCCCAACACCAATAACAAATAATAAGGCGGATAAAAAAAAAAAATGAATAAAATCCATATTTAAATATTAATGAGATATTAGTGGGAAAATAGGTAGGGAGCCCAAATGAACTCTACGTTTGTTCGAGTCCGCTAATTTGTTTAAGCTGTACCTCTTAGCAACAACCTCTCCTCTACCCAAAGAAGACTCTAATATCTCTTGGCTTAAATTATCCCAAAAAGGTCTTGAGGCAGATCGTCTTCGACTCGCGGCCAAAAGAGCCCTCATTCCTGAATTCAACCCTCTAACAGCTGATATCGTGTATGGTAAATACACGTTGAACGCATTAACCGCGCGATGCTTCTTTGCTCTAGGCTTAAGACGAATACCTATGTCACGCCTTGCCTCAAAAACTCCAAAATAAAAAATGTGCAAAGCGCGACCCGGGTATTTTTCATCCAACAATTGAAAAGCCCTGTTCAAAACCTTTTCTGCTTTAGAACGCTTGCCATTTTTCATTAAAAGATTAATCATTTTGCCCACAAGGGGATCTTTTTTAATGCCCAAAAAATTAAAATTTTCTTTTATTTTCACATTTAAAGATATTTTGTCTTGTATTCCTAATTGACTATATTTTGCTTCTAACATCCTTTATCTGGCTTCTTTGTTCCGTACTTGGACCTAGCCGTCTTACGACCCGATAACCCCGCCAAATCTAACTTATTACGGACTAAACGATATTTTACTCCCGGTAAATCAGGAATCCTACCTCCTCTAATCAAAACTTGAGAATGCTCTTGCAATCGATGAATTTGACCAGGAATATAAGCAGTTAATCGTATTCTATTAGATAAACGCACTTTAACCACCTTACGACGGGCTGAATTTGGCTTTTTGGGAGAACAAACAAATACTTTTAAGCATACGCCCTTTTTTTGAGGGCAACCCCTTAAACCAACACTTCTTTTTTTTGTTATTTTAGTGCCTTTACATTTTTTAAACCATTGATTAATATTTGGTCTAGACATTATTACCAGAGAGGGGACTTGAACCCCTACCCCACAAAAGACTGGAACCTAAACCCAGCGTGTCTACCACTTCCACCACCCTGGCTTATGGAGTCGAAGGACTCGAACCTTCGATCCCCGCACCAAAAACGGGCGCCTTACCCACTTGGCTAGACTCCAAACAACCATTCTAACCAGAATCTCCACTCAGTCCGGCAGGAATTGAACCTGCAATACTAGCTTCATGAGAACTATGTTTTACCTATTAAACTACGAACCGCCAACAACCCAATAAGTATTTTAAACCAAAACTTTAATTATTAGATTTTTTAGATCCTCTTATTTTTTCTTTAATACTTTTTGCTAATTTGGGCAAATCAGCAAAAAAAAGAAGTCCTACGCAAGATATAAATAAAAATTGTAAAAGACTTATTTTCATCCACTTTTGTAACATATCGTTAAATAAATGACCCTCATATCAAAATAACAGAAAGAGAGGGATTTGAACCCCCAACCGTTGGCTTTGGAAACCAAAGTTCTACCAATTAAACTATCTTTCTTAAATTTACAGGTCTAAAAATGAAAAAATTTCAATTTACCATATACTACACACAAGAATTAAATTACCGCTTATTACACACAATTATTGGAACAACCATGTTTTTTTTTACGATATACACCTACAAACAAAGTTTAATATTTATACTCTTACCAGCAGGACTTTCTCATTTTATAACTACAGGAGTAACTGAAATATTTTTCACCTATATACAATTTTGTGCTAGTGTAAGTACAAGTTTTTGTGTCACGATACTGCTAACACAAATTTTTTTATTTTTCAGACCTGGACTATATATATATGAAGCCAATACATGCTTTACCATATTAATAACGACAATCTTTTTCAACGCATTCCTGTACACTTGCGCATTTCCATCAATAATTCAAACCTTTTGGAAAACATTTTACACATACTCCACCGTTTTTATGCCTATTCATTTGACCTTTGAACCAAAATTTAATGATTACGTGACACATTTAAAACAATTGAACACCATATTAACTTATGGTTTACCCGCAGTTATTTTACTAGGGCTTGTAGAAAGCTACACATCGGCATCACTGTGGATAAAACATAGAGGGATTATTTATATAACATCATTGGTATTTGCAGCTTTTGTAACACCCCCCGATATAATAAGTCAACTAATTATAGGCCTGCCTTTAATCTTTATATATGAAAGCCAAGTATTATATAAGACTCTCAAAGATTTATATAAAAAAAAATTACTAGTTGGGCAACCAGTTAAAACCCAAAAGTATGCCTACAGAAAGAATAAAAAAAGCAAGAGCCAGCGGTAAAAAGCATTTCCAACCCAGGCGCATTAACTGGTCATAACGATATCTCGGAAGAATGGCCCGCATAACTATAAATAAAATGACAAAAAAACAGATTTTTAAACCAAACCATATACCATCTGAAAAGACCCCAATACCAAATGGGGACAACCATCCCCCTAAAAAACAAATAGAAGTAACCCCCCCCATAACTAACATATTAGCATATTCACCTAAAAAAAAAAGAGCAAATCCCATCGCGGAATACTCGACATTATACCCCGATACTAACTCAGCTTCGGCCTCCGGCAAATCAAAAGGATGCCTATTCGTTTCAGCTAGACAACCAATAAAAAACATAACGCCTACCGGTAATAAAGGGAAAACTAACCAAATGTCCCTCTGTGCTACCACTATTTCAGTTAAGTTTAACGTGCCAACACATAAACAAACGTTTATTAACCCAATACCCATAGATATCTCATAAGAAACCATTTGAGCAGCAGAACGCAGAGCACCTAAAAAAGCATATTTTGAATTACTGGACCAACCCGAAATCAATACTCCGTAAACACCCAAGGAAGATATTGCCAAAAAATACAAAACCCCTAACTGAGGATCCGAAATGACATTACCATAACTAAAAGGAATGACAGCCCAACTAATAAGGCTTAAAATAAAAGTAATCAGCGGGGCTAATACAAAAAGAACAATATTTGCATTTGTAGGTAAAACGGTTTCTTTAACAAAAAGTTTAAGACCATCGGCTAACGGTTGAAGAAGTCCCAAATATCCAATAACATTTGGACCCTTACGTCTTTGAATACCTGCCATAATTTTACGTTCTGCTAAAGTAAAATAGGCAACTGCAATAAGTAAAGGAAGAACAAGATCAATAATATTTAGTAAAATAGTTAAAAAAGTAAGCCACATTTTAGATTAATTAAAAAGTTATTACGTATAATAAGCAAAGTGATCGCAAAATTTATCAATATCCGTGTTTATAAAACCACAATGCTTCATCGATATTAGCCCTAAAAGGATACATGATGGGCGTTTTAATATCTGACACCAAAACAAAACTTAAATTAGAATAATCTGTTTGAATCCAACTCGGCGTTGGCTGAAGATGCAACTCAAACTTAAACCGATGCGCCAACCGCCACCGCTCCAGGCGCATACGAAAAGATCTAAAAGGTTTGTAACGAGATAAAAGACGAGCTCGTATAAAAGATCGTTGCGTAGGGCAAAACTCAACAAAATCCCCTTTTTGTAAAGTAAAATTACTATTTTTTATATACTTACCATTAACTAATACCTTATTATGTTGAATCGCTTGACGGCTGTAAAAAATTGAATGGAAAAAACCTAATCGGTACAAAGTAACGTCTAAACGCCCCTCTAAAGTACCCAAAAGTCGTTGAATCGGCGCTTCTGATTTAAAAAATATGACACAAAAATTTTTTAAAGTATTGTGACTTAAATCCCCGTAAAATCGTTTTAAACACAATAAAATAGATAGTGTATTTCGATAACCCCATCGATTATACTTAAACGTTTGATTTGGACGAGAATGCGGTTGTATAAAACTATAATTATGCCATAGCGGGTAGGGGGTGTGTCCACGGCTGGACTTCTCATTAGACCTTTTCGCTAAAGGGCGCCTACGCCGTTTACGTCCTCCGAGTATACCCATGATTAAATCCCATTTGGGACGCAAAAAAGTTTTTTCTTTACACAATAAATCACCCCAAATATCAGCCCTAGCCCAAATACAAGACTTGTACTTTGGTTTAAACCGCATAATTGTAAGGTTTATGACGATTTCTTTCCCCCAATAAGCCGGGTAATCCCCTGCCACACTTTAATTTCTTTCTACCACGACGACATATTACGGACACTGCATTAAAAAACCAATAAGATAATAAAGTATCCTCTATATTTAAATTAAAAAGATAAGACATTCTGCTTGTTGTTGAACCCCCCACACCAACAATTAACAAACACTCGCGATGTGACTCCACTAAATTTTCTTTCATAATATCACAAAGAAAAACCAAATCCACTTTTTTAAATTTGGACAAAACTCCTCTTTTCCATTTTACGCAAGTTATACTAATGTTTTTATCAAATCCTTGCGTTATTATGGGCAAACTATTAATAAAAAGTATATCGGCCTCGCTATCTATCATCATTTCTAAAACTTCTAAAGTAGCACGAATACCATATAGACTTTTTTCCAAATTATACAAATAATATAAATCGCGCTTACCTAAAAGATAAGATTGTATCGTTTTTGATACTTTTACATCATCATTTTTAGAACGAGGCACCAGATAACCACAAGAACTAACAAAAAACGAAAGAATAGCTCCATTTTTTGTTTTTTGCATTAATTTTTTTTACCCTCCTTGCAAGTAACGATTTCGTTCACATAAACTACCCCAGCACCCTTGTAAGAATCGGGAAAACGGTATGCACGTATACTTGTTGTAAAATTTTGCAAAAGTCCAAAATTTGCAGACATAAAGGACAATGTTTTTTTATTAAACCGTACAGACACACCCTCGGGAATATCAATAGAGATACTATGACTAAAACCTAGAGTAAATATAAGTTTTTCCTTAGACTTATAAACTTTATACCCTATTCCTTTAAGAATCAATTCTATGCTATAACCCAAAACAACACCCAAAACAGCTTGGGTAAAAATAGAACTACAATATGGCGTCAAATAAGGTAAAAAAACCACCATATTTCCCTTGCGATATATCTTGCTGACGCAATCAAAATCAACTACGCCACAAGGGCCTGAAATATAAACTTTTCCATTGTTGCTTAAACAATTAACACCTATGGGCAATCTATAGATCGGAGCAATCATAAGGCATATCCCAAAATTTCACCCCCATCCCCTTTGCGTATAGCACTTTCAGCAGTCATGATGCCTTTTGGTGTAGAAACGATTAAAACACCAAAATCCTGAGACAACCTACAAAGATCTAATGAAGATAGATAAAGACGATCACGCGGTCTAGAAAGAATAGTTAAACGACAGCATATTGGAGATCCATCGTAATATCGTAACAACACTGTAATTAATCCATTTTTTTTCGTATAACCCCGGATTAAATTTTCTTTCCACAAAAGATCCAAAATTTTTACGCAAAAACCAACTTCTTTAAATGAAGTTGAAAAATGATAAACAACAAGGCTATTACGTAATTTATTAAAAATCCTTGAAAGCATTAATATTGTTTGGGACTGGGATTGAACCAACGACCTAAGGATTTTCAGTCCTTTACTCTACCTACTGAGCTACCCAAACGACGAGCACACCAATTAAAACTTGCTGTAGCTAATTCTCCCCAAATTGGACTCGAACCAACAACACTATGGTTAACAGCCATATGCTCTACCAATTGAGCTATTGAAGAAAGCTGGAGAGGGATTTGAACCCTCATTTTTGGGTTTGCAACCCACTGCATTAACCCATTATACTATCTAGCCCTAACGGCGAATAAGGGGACTTGAACCCCCGTCGTCCAAAGCCACAATCTGGTACTCTAACCAACTGAGTTATATTCGCCACATTAATGCTACGACTTATCGGACTTGAACCGATACTCTTTAAATAGAAACAGATTTTAAGTCTGACGTGTATACCAATTTCACCAAAGTCGCTATAAATTTAACGGAGAAGGGATTCGAACCCCCGCCATTTGGGATATGATTCCAATGTTCTAACCGCTGAACTACACCGCTAACTCGACTAAAATTTTTTCTCTCAAGTATTATTTTTAATCGCAACTGAAGATAGACACTACAGAGCAAATAGAATCAAAAAAGCCATCATAAGAGCAAATAGGGCAATAGCCTCTGTCAAAGCAAAACCTAAAATTGCAATTCTGAATAACTCATCTCTCAGAGAAGGATTACGCGCAGTACCCAAAACAAGAGCACCAAAAACGGTTCCAATACCCACACCTGCTCCAGCTAGACCAATAGTAGCTAGACCAGCACCCAAAAGTTTAGCGGCTTGAACTAACATTTTAAAAAAGGCTTTATATTCTAATACTATAACGGACCACTTACAATAATGATTTTAAACACCATACTTAAAAAAGTTGGGACCAGAGAGGATCGAACTCACGACTTCATGCTTGTAAGGCACATACTCTACCACTGAGTTATGCTCCCGTAATATAGGTGTGTTGGGACTTGAACCCAAGACCCTCGGATTAAAAGTCCACTACTCTAACCATCTGAGTTACACACCCCCTATAACTATAATTCCTCTTATACTATAGGTAAACTACTTTTACAAAAAAAAAAATACGGACATTTATTTTACTTTTTAATCAAAGTAAAATAAATGTACATGCCATAGGGCGCGCGGATCGCGCCTGTTTATTTAAATGCCATCTTTTAGGATTAGTACAGGTCAGCTTAAAACCTTACAGCTCTTACACCCCCCGCCTATCAAAGTGATTAATTTTCACCCCCACTGAAAACTTGACTTGAGGTAAGTTTCTCGCCTAACGGTCGATTATCTCTTCTCGATGTAGCTACCCGGCGCTGCCCTGAAAAAACAACCGGAACACCAGGGATCGAGTTTTCCTGGTCCTCTCGTACTAAGGTATAGTCCTCGGAGTTTTCAAACACCCACAGAAGATAGGGACCAAACTGTCTCACGACGTTCTAAACCCAACTCACGTACCACTTTCGTCGGCGAACAACCGAACCCTTGGAACCCTTTTCAGCTCCAGGATGTGATGAGTCGACATCGAGGTGCCAAACGAACCCGTCGATAGGAGCTCTAGAGGATCATTAGCCTGTTATCCCCGGCGTACCTTTTATCCATTGCGCGATAACCCTTCCACAAAGAATTACCGGATCACTATGACCGACTTGCGTCTCTGATCGAAATGTTTTTCTTACAGTCAAGCAGGCTTTTACCATTGCGCTCGATTTACCTTTATTGGAAATGAGCCTACCTTTGCATGCCTCCGCTACTCTTTAGGAGGCGACCGCCCCAGTCAAACTACCCAGCAACCACTGTCCCTAAGTTAGTAAACCAACAAATTTTTGGGTGGTATTTCACTAACGCCTAAATAATATCCGTAGAAATTAAATCACAAGCTCCCACCTATTCTACACTAAAACCTTTGAATTACAATAGTTGCATATAGTAAAGGTGCACGGGGTCTTTCCGTCCAGCTGTAGGGTGGTCGCATCTTCACGACCTTTGTAATTTCACTGAGACCCCGTTGGAGACAGCGGGGAAGTCGTTACACCATTCATGCGGGTCGGAACTTACCCGACAAGGAATTTCGCTACCTTAGGACCGTCATAGTTACAGCCGCCGTTTACCGGGGTTTGATACCAATGCGTAAACACTGGGCCTTTACCTACCGGCACCGGGCAGGTGTCAGTCCCTATACAACCTCTTACGAGTTAGCAGAGACCTGTGTTTTTAATAAACAGTCGCTACCCCCAATTTTGTGCCAAAAAGTAGAGCTTTCGCGCCACTTTTTACTCCTTATTCCGAAGTTACAGAGTCATTTTGCCGAGTTCCTTCAACGGGGTTATCTCAAGGCCTTAGTGTTCTCAACCCGTCTACCTGTGACGGTTTAAGGTACGGTTTAAAAAAGAGCCTTTTTCTTGGAAAAAATAATTTACCTTTAAATTTATTAAAAATAAAGTGAATTTTTCGTCAGTTACTTATCACAGCATAATCTTACCCATCACCACAAGCCTTGGCTTGACTGCTTAGGGACCGTTTTTTCTAGAAGTACACGCTTCTGCCGACCAAGTTTTACTTTAGATCGGAAACCTTAGACTTACAGCCACAACGTTTATCATTGTTTCGTGCTACTCATGCAAGTATTCTCATTTCCGATATCTTCACAATAGTTTACACTATAGCTTTTACAACCTACGGAATGTTCTGCTACCACAAAATAATATAGTAATATTATTTTGTTTGAAGTTTCGGTAATAACTTTAAGCCCTCAAAATTTGCGGAATTTATACTCTAGGTCAGTGAGCTGTTACGCTGTCTTAAAAGAATGGCTGCTTCCAAGCCTACCTTCTGACGGTCTCAGAACATAAATAACCTTTGTCACTGAAGCTATATCATGGACCTTAACTAACAATCTGGGCTGTTTCCCTTTTGAACATGAATCTTAGCACACATGTTCTGTCTGCCCTAAAAATAAAGTCCGTATTCGAAGTTTGCCAAAGCTCGGTAAAGCAAATGCTCCCCTCACTTGCACAGTGCTCTACCCCGGACTACTCTAATAGAACGCTCTACTTAAATAGATTTCGCAGAAATCCAGCTATCACCGGCTTTGATTGGCCTTTCACCCCTAAACTCAAGTCATCCCAGTATTTTGCCACATACACGGGTTCGGCCCTCCAAAAAATGTTACCACTACAATATCAGCCTGCTCAAGTTTAGATCAACCGGTTTCGGGTCCTTAACAAAAGACTATGAGTCGCCATTTAAGACTCGAGTTATCTTCGCCTAGACTTTGATACGCTTAAGCTTGCCTTTTATTAAGATTCACTTGCCCATTATACAAAAGGCATGCCGTTGCTTTTAAAAGCGCCGACTCAAATGCGGAGTTTCAGGATCTATTCACTGTCGCGACTTCTTTTTCACCTTTCCCTCACGGTACTTGTTCACTATCGGAAAGAAAAATAACCTCAGGCTTTGAGGGTGGTCCCCCAAAACTCGAACAAGGTAAACTTGCCTTGTTCTACTATTAAAAAAAAAATTAAAAACTACAGGACTATAACCTTCTAAGGTAAAAACAATTTTTTGTTTTTAAATTTTTAATTTAGCCAAACACCACTTTCGCTCACCACTACTTATGGCTTCTCGGTTGATTTAACAAACTGGGTACTAAGATGTTTCACTTCCCCATATTACTGCGTTTACAGTAAGCTTTACAGCTTTAGTTTCCTATATTAGGGGGGTTGGTGTCACAGTATATCTCGACCAACACTCTCGTAATTATTTACGCCTATATTTTTCCTCCAAGGCATTCACTCCGCACTAAACATTATATAAA